CCCCTGGGGGTAGGGTACTACGAAAGGAAGTTGATCATGGATTACCAATAAATAAGCCTATAAAATAAAAAAAAAAATGAAAATGGATTCTTCCTGGGTCGATGCCCGAGCGGTTAATGGGGACGGACTGTAAATTCGTTGGCAATATGTCTACGCTGGTTCAAATCCAGCTCGGCCCAATAAACCGCATCAATCTACCATGAGATAGTATAAAACCCCTTGTCCTTTAAAAAGACCCCATACGAAGATAAAAAAGAATCAAAATTTCTGCCAGATCCCTTATTTCCCTGGGATTGTAGTTCAATCGGTTAGAGCACCGCCCTGTCAAGGCGGAAGCTGCGGGTTCGAGCCCCGCCAGTCCCGACGGATCCAATAAATACAAAAATAACATTTTCCCTTTCTATGAACTAGTAAAGAGTGTCGAGGGATAGACTTTCATTCCCAAAGCAAAAAGGATTCTTGATTTCTTTTTTCTTTCCTATTTTTCCATCTCGCTTTTCTTTTATTGTTTGTTAGGTTTGGAACTATGTAATTAATTGAAGTGGAAAGGCAATCTGATGATCCTTCATCAGAAGACTGTCCAAGGAAGACGCAAGGTGGGTTATAGAAAAAACAAAGAAACGGATGATAAATATCATTTTGGAGTAATTAAGTTAGGAATCCAAATTTTGATTCGGTATGGATAAAAGAACTTCCTATGTTATACTATTCAAGTCTTGACGACGGGTTGATTTGATAGATCCGATATTGTTATTCATGATAGTAATCCGGTTCAAGATCATCGAGAAGTAATTCATTCATTGAATTTACAGACGATAGACGAAAGATTTATCATCTCTAGGGGATTAAATCCCGAGTTATTGCGAAGTAAAAAACCGATGAGATTATGGAAGTAAATATTCTTGCATTTATTGCTACTGCACTATTCATTCTAGTTCCTACCGCTTTTCTACTTATCATTTACGTAAAAACAGTCAGTCAAAATGATTAATTCAATTGAATTTTCAAATTAATTTGAATCAAACTTTCCTTCCAAGTTCTTATCAAAAATTTCCGAAATCAAACGAAAGGGATTCAATTCCACGTCTTAACTTAAACGAAATGAGCGCACGATAATTATAATCGGAAATTTTCTAAGAGATAGATAGTATGGTAGAAAAAAAATTTTTCTACCATACTATCTATCTCTTAGTCTATAAAGTTGTAATCTAGAATACAGATAAACGCTTAAGTTTCTATATATCAATCTACAATATTCTCTTCCTATATATTCCATATCAATATATTGTATGGAATTGACATAAGACCAAATTTGCTACATCTATTTGTTCCGATCAATCTGAAATAATTCTTATTTTAGGATTCTAATTCCTTTCCTTTTACTAATAAGTAAGGGGAAACCGCGCCCATTTTTAAGGCCATATGAAATAAGTCGATAAAGCATAAACTGCCCTTTTTTAATTAGAATAGAAACAAATGCCCGATATGTAACTCGCCCGAGGCAAGATCTTATTATTGCCCAGTCTAGTCTCTCCTTAAACAATCACTATCTCTATATCATTTCTTATAGTAAAGTGCGTATACGCTTAACAAAACGACTTCTTTTTTGAAGAGTCAAGAGGGAAATAAATAAAAAAAAGGTCCTAGCTTAGTATCCATCTATAAAGATAGTAAGAGCCCATTCCCCTTGATTCAAATAGAAAATTTCGGAAGAATTTTAGGTTGGAATAAATTTCCAATCATCTGAATCCCTTTTTTTTTTTTTTCGAAGTACAAAGACGGGAATCAATGAAATATCTCTTGGATTGAAAGAGTCTGATTCCTATCATAGATTACTCCATTGGAATCCAATGGGATTCCAAATTCAGAGTTTTTATTTTAAAATAGTTCAAAATGCGTTGCAGAACGATCTATAAAACAAGCGGGTTTGATTCCTGAACTCAATTAGTAGTACTTCTAAAGCCCACTTCTCCCCCACACTACGAGTGAAAGGGAAAATGTAAAGACTACCATTAAAGCAGCCCAAGCGAGACTTACTATATCCATGTGCATTATGTCTCCTAATCTCTATAAATACGAAGGAATTATTCCTCACTAATAATAGTGGAATTAATGTCGCAGAGTCAAAAGGGGGTTCTACCGAACACTATTGAGAAACCAATCCAATAAATAGATTATGTTATGATTTCGAGTTTTTTGGTGATTCAGGCGACACCCGGATTTGAACTGGGGAAAAAGGATTTGCAGTCCCCCGCCTTACCACTCGGCCATGCCGCCAAAATGATACAAAATAGATACAATTTTTCCCGGATTACTTAATTTTTATTGTACTTGCATTTTTACTTCTGTTTTACTTAATCCTTTTATTTCCTAAAATAAAAGAAATACCCTTTTTGATTGGATTTGATCCACCCCTTTGATTGTAATCTGAAAATACACAATGCTGAAAACATTCTCTCGTTTTTCTATTGAGAAATCAAATGTATATTTTTCAGACGAT